CATGATAGACAAGAAAGGGAGACTGAAAGCTTGCTGCGAACGGGTTAGTTAGTCACTAGATGAGAGCATCCCTACTGAATTAGAGGAAGTGAAAACAGACTGAAAAGGATAGGAAGGAGACTCGACCTTAGGGAGAGAAAATCCCTTTTTCTCAATCTCTTCTAGTTAGTAGTACCTACCGGATGAATTACTTTCCTTAAAGGCCTACCTTCCTTGGCACATAGATTTTCATTATTCCCCTTACCTTAGATACGGAAAGCATGTCAGACTGTAGAGTGGGCTTCCTACAATCGGGGGCGAGTCACCTTCATGCGGGGCTACCTAGCTACCATGGAAGACAAACCTTCCCCCATTGTCCATTCGAAGGGCGCTGACTTTCATTATCAGGGTATTTTCGAGGGGTGAAAGGTGCATGTGGGGTTTTCGTACGCGGCTTAAAGCAAGCATTTCAGGCATTTCTTAATGAATAGCTAGATGGTCTCCGCCGTCTAGGATCTATAGATAGAGACCACGAGGGGAGAAGAACATCATCAAGTTCCTTTTTTCCGGGATTTTGGCTACCTATAGGCGAAAGAATTAGACTTTTATCGGCTGACTATTCATAGGCGAACGAATTAGGCTTTTGAGAAGGACTAAGCAGCAATCTCAGTGAAACGTGAGAGGCTCATTGCGTACGAGCTTCAATAGTGAGAGCTAAGCTAGGAACGGGGAAGGATGAGCAGAGAGGGAAGGACTTTCTAACTGAACTTGACTTACCCATAGAAGGAACGACTTAAAGGGTTCAGGTTTCTGGTTGAATACCTATCCCTGCCTTCTAGCATTCATGCCTCATCTTTCAGATTGATCTATCATTCCATACCGGATTTCTGATATCTCTATCTTTTTGATCCGGATTTCGTATCTATCTTTCTCATATTTGACTTATTTTGTATGCTCATGCCTAATCCTCTTGATTAGACTATCTATGCCTATCTTTCAATCCGGATTTTATATCCCTCTCTAACCTCTTCAAGGCATGGGAAACCTAAAAAAGCAAAGGAGAGGCTAGCGGCGAAAGCAGATTGATAGGGGGTCACCCGGCTCTTTCTAACTAAAGGTCGGCGTATCCTATCACCTAATCTTTCTAAGGAGCGAGAGCATGGGAAACCTCTCAGATTGAACTAGGCCTTCTGAAGCATACCTTGCATCGTCTAACTGCCCCCGCTAAATCATGATTGAATGTCTCATTTTCCTCTTTCTTCTTTCTCGTCTTTGACACCATTCGTCTGATCATGGCTAAGACTCACTAACATTCTCTTTGCCAGCAGGCTCCCACTTGCTGGTTCCGGGCTTGCTGGCCTATAATCCAGATTGATCTATTCAGATTGAGGAAACACCGAGTTCAGGTCTTCTTTCTATGCCCCAACTGGAGAAACTCTGAGATTTCTCACTATTCGTATGAAAATGGGGAAACAGTCTTTCTCAGACTCAAATCCTTCTTTTTTTATGCCACGGACTCCCCGAACGGACTTATAGCAGCAATACCAGCCAGAACCTCTGATGAGACCTATCCATCGTACTATCACTCTCCGCTATTAGAGAGGCTTTTCACCCACATGCGGGTCATCCTTCTCTAATACCTGCTATAGGCAAGCTAAAATAAGGGTCCACCCTCATGCTTTAAGCCTATAATAGAAAGGGTATAAAGAGGTATCCTTAACGTGGTTTTTACCTAGGTAAAATAGCATTCTATTGGGATAAAAATCCCCTGACATGTATTGGATGAAAGGTCCTAACTCCTAGCAAAGTCATTCTTAACTGTTTTTCCCCTTCCTTATCTGTTTTTCCCCTTACCTTTGCCTGTCTTGAAAGCTTCTGGCCGGGGAGATGCGGAACATTCTTTGCCTCATCTTTCATGCCTACCTACCATGCTAATCAAGATGGAAGATCTCATTTCGAATTTTAGTTTGGAAACTTCCCTAGTTGAAATGGGTAACGTGTTCCGCTGCTTGGACTGACTCTTGCTATTGGAAACATATGCTCCCTAACGGTTTGGGCCCTTCCTTTCGTTTGATGGCATGCGCCTTCTTAGAATAAGGCTAGGAGCTATTCTCCAGTGATGGCTGCCTTCACCCTATGAGTGGGGTCTTTGCCTGGAAAAAAGGCTTTCACTATAGAAAATTCTCAAGTAGATGTTCCCTGAAATGGTGGCTATTTCTAAAGCAATGATTGCTAGGAAAGGTTTTGCTGTCTAGCTCTTGCAAGCAAGGCGTGAAGCGATTCTCTTGAGCTCTAACCGGCTAAACCCGCTTTGGTGGCCCGCCCCAAGTCTTGCCCATAGCTGACTTCTTTGCTAGATGATATCGAATAGTACGACTAGAGTTCAATCCCTCATAAAGTCATAGTACGACTACAGGGAAAGAGATCTGAAAGTAGCCTTTTACCCCGTTATTCGATGGTGAATGCAGCCTAGCTCTCCCCATTCAATAGGCTAAGCCTATCCCTTTGCCGTAAAGCTAAG